TTGTAAAAAAAAGCGGGATGCTGTATTTCCGGGATTGGATTTCATATTCGAATGAACCTCGTAATCGTAAGAAAGTAGGTTTTTTAGCTATGGGCCTAGCAAAAGAAAAATCGAGATAGGTTCCTTCCTATAGAATGGGATCCCCCTTTTTAAAATCGGACGTGAAGGTTTCCTCTCATCCGGCTCAAGTAGTTACACCAAATAAAAAGCTACTCCTTACTCAAGTTCCAAGTAAGACCAATCTTTCATTGATTCATTCTTTTTTTTTTTTTATTTAACTTTATGAATTACTAAATTTACTTTACGACAAAATTGAAATGTGAAATTTTTGAGTAGTCTACTTCCCCTCAAACGATAAATCCCCTTAAATTTTAAATTAAAGGAGTACTTTGAAACTCGTAAGGGATTTATTTGTCTGTCTATGTATTGTTCCATTTGATCCTTTAGGTCCTTACTACTCACCTCGATGGTTATGCCCTGATGCTCCTTGAAGTATATATGCGATACATAGACTCCTGTAACCATGCCATATTTGCTTGCTTGCACAGAACTTATTTATAAAAGAAATGGAAATTCCACGAAAAAGTCTTTTTTTTCACGAGGTATAACTAGCAATTCTTATTTATTTATTACGAAATCGACCATGGATCAATTCTCCCCCCCTTTTTTTCATTTTGAAGTATTGAATACACCCATAATTCTGAGCTTCATGTTACTCCTCCCAAGACACATGTCAGAGCGGGGGACATCCCAATCAGATTGAATGGGATGACAGTTTCTCATTCTGAAATCTGTAAAATAAAAATTTCGATCAAATCACACATCGCAGTATACCAGGCCTTCTAATTCCTTAACGGGTTTATCTAAAAGATTCGCAATATAACTAGGAAGACGTTTCAAATACCACACATGAGTCACTGGGCATGCGAGTTTGATGTATCCCATTTGATATCTTCGTATCCGAGAATCGACAAATTCCACCCCGCATTGTTCACAAAATTTCGGGTCGTCTTTTTCAACTCCGATTACTCGAAAATTTCCACAAGTACAAATTCCACTTTTGATAGGTCCAGAGATTCTTTCACAAAACAATCCATCTTTTTCCGGTTTATTAGTTTTGTAATGAAAAGTATAGGGTTTTGTCACCTCTCCAACTATCTCTCCGTTAGGTAGGATTTTGTTGGCCCAAGACCTTATTTGTTGAGGAGAAACTGGTCCAATCCGAAGTTGTTGATGTTTATACCGATCGATCATAGAATAGAAATTCTGATTCATTCAGATCAAGCTTCCTTCCTATTAATCTGGAAGTTCTTCTCAGATACAAGGAAATGGTTTAGTTCCAGAGCCAAAGATCGTAGTTCTCGAACGAGCAATCGAAAAGATTCTGGCGCATCCTCGGGGTTAGGTACTGTTCCTCCTATAATCGTAGCACCAAGTACTTCTTGACGAGCTCTAATATGATCAGATTTATAAGTAAGCATCTCTTGTAAAATATGAGCAACACCAAATCCCTCTAGAGCCCAAACTTCCATTTCTCCTACTCGTTGTCCCCCTTGCTTGGCCCTTCCTCTAAGGGGTTGTTGTGTAACAAGTGCGTAATGTCCACTGGAACGTCCATGGATTTTATCATCAACTTGATGAATTAATTTCAGGATATATGACTTTCCTATTAGAACAGGTTGTTCGAAGGGATCTCCTGTTCTTCCATCAAATATTCTGCTTTTTCCTGGATATTCGGGTTCAAATACCCATGGATTTTTTGTTTGCTTACCGGCTTCATATAATTCAGGAAACACTAGTTTTCTCGAAGCCTCTTGCTCATATCTCTCATCAAAAGGTGCTATTCTATAATGTCTCTTTAACAGATCCCCCGCTACCCCGAGTGAGCATTCAAATATCTGTCCTACATTCATTCGTGAGGGTACTCCTAATGGATTGAAGACCATATCAACAGTTGTTCCATCTTGCAAATAGGGCATATCTTGTCTAGGCAAAATTTTTGAAATGATACCTTTATTCCCATGTCTTCCAGCTACTTTATCGCCTACTTTGATTTCACGTTTCTGTGAAATATATACACGAATCATTTCTGGATTGTAACTGGAACCTCCCTTTTTCTGTATCCATCTAACATCAATAACTCGACCCCTTCCACCTATAGGTAGTTTTAGAGAAGTTTCTTTTGCCGTAGATACCTGAATGCCAAGTATGGCCCGTAATAATCTATCCTCCGGGGCATACGACGATTCATTCGCTGTCTGAGGCGTTAATTTACCTACTAAAATATCACCTGCTTCTATCCAAGATCCCAGCATCACAATTCCATTTCCGTCTAAATTGCGGAGTAAATGAGCCTCTAAATGCGGTATTTCCTTAGTTATTTTTTCAGGACCTTGGCTTGTCGCATAAGTCTGAATTTCATATTTTCGGATGTGAAAAGAAGTATAAATATCTTCATATACCAGACGTTCACTAATTAGTACTGCGTCTTCAGAATTGT